CGGATTTGAACCGATGACTTACGCCTTACCATGGCGTTACTCTACCACTGAGTTAAAAGGGCCGTTTTATTCAATTACTGAATGAGTCAGTAGGCGCATAAGATGGATCTATCTATGTATATATACATATTATAAGTTATATTATAAGTATACACAGTAGACTCATATAAGTATACACAGTAGACTCATACTAGTTAGTGTCCCCTTCGGGAACGATAATTTTGATTTACTTAAGGAGTATAGGTATAAGGTAATTTTTGTTTATTGATATTGGGTTTGATAAATATCAACAAAATTAATTGTTTCAAGACCAACCCGAATGAAATTGATTTGAATTGACCTGACCCCCATCAGAACGAAACAAAATCCATTTGATGTATACATGTACCTACCAATTCGACGTAGATCCAAGATATTTTATTGAAGCATGTGCTGAAGAGATTTTGGTTGTGCTCTGAACCCAATTTTTAGAGAAAAAACAAATTTCGATAACCTGTTGATCCCCCAGATTTTCAGATTTTGATTTCTCATCTGTTAATTTTCTGGCTTAGCGTGATATGGAGATAAGCCTCTCTGATCTTAACAAGAAGTTAATCAATGAATGAAAGTGGAAGAAATGAAGTTTAACCTTCTTTTTTTTATATTAATTTTCTAGAATCTTCAGAATAAAGATTCGAATGAGTGATTCATGAATATAAATGACGAAAACGAATCAAAAAATGCTATGGTATGGGATCAGAAAAGACGTAAAGATCCTTCGGATCTAGTCATACCATTCCATTATATTGACAATTTCAAAAAACTGCTCATACTATGAGCATAGTATGATGGTGGTCGGGCAATTATGCCCCCATCGTCTAGTGGTTCAGGACATCTCTCTTTCGAGGAGGCAGCGGGGATTCGACTTCCCCTGGGGGTAGGTTACTACGAAAGGAAGTTGATCATGGATTATCAATAAGACTCGAATAGACTCTTTCTGGGTCGATGCCCGAGCGGTTAATGGGGACGGACTGTAAATTCGTTGGCAATATGTCTACGCTGGTTCAAATCCAGCTCGGCCCAATAATTAATAATTCGCTGATTCACCATGAAATGATATAACCCCTTTAGTTTTCCAGAAATGGAAGATATGAAAGAATCAAAAAAGTCAAATTTTCTGATATATCCCCACCACTGTTTTTTTATTTGTTCCATTTATTTGGTCTCATAAATTCTGATTCTGATCTTGCTAGTGATCTAGATTTCTATCAGGATTATTAAGTATAAAGTCTAATGAAAAGAAGAAAGCAAAGACAAAAAGACGCTTTTTTCAATGAAAAATGGATTCTCAATCGATTTGGCAATAACGAAAGGATTACTAATAATCAATAATCCGTGCTGCTTTCTTCTTTCACTAAAGTGTATATTCATGTGGATATCACTCACGTCTCTGTTACAACAGGGCACTATTAATCAAAATCAAAATGGTTTGAATCAAATCATAAGAATACGGATGCTGTACGTTTTATTTCTCCGGGATTGTAGTTCAATTGGTCAGAGCACCGCCCTGTCAAGGCGGAAGCTGCGGGTTCGAGCCCCGTCAGTCCCGACGGATCCAAATCCAATAAAAAAATACATAAATATCTCTCTCCATTTTCTGTTAAACTGGGTACAAATGCTATAGTTTCATTCCCCGAGGTATCCTTCTTTTTCTTTGTTTTCCAAGAAAATTAGATCATTAAAAAAAGGGAGTTTAGAACTTAATTCCTTCCTTTTTTCTATTTTCTGTTTGTTTGGGTTTATTTGTAAACCGTTTGGAAACAATGGAAGTGGAAAGCGGGTAGATGATTGTACAAGAAAGGCGGTAGGTTATCGAAAAGACAGAATGGAAAAGAATGATAAATCAAAATAAAGTCTTAAAATAGAAAGGAAAGGAATTCTTTTGAGTGAATCAGGAATCTAAGTTTGTATTGGTATGTGGATAAAAGATCCGCCTATGTTATACTATTCAATTCTCGACTTGATAGCTCAGATATTGTTATTCATGATATTGATCCGATTCAATATCATTGAAATCGAATCGATCCCATTGAATTGACAAACGAAAGATTTATCATCTCTACGGGATTAAATCCCGAGTTATTGCGAAGTAAAAAAAAAAAAACGAAACGATGAGATTATGGAAGTAAATATTCTCGCATTTATTGCTACTGCACTGTTCATTCTAGTTCCTACTGCTTTTTTGCTTATAATATATGTAAAAACGGTCAGTCAAAGTAATTAAAGTGATTAATTTGAATTACACTTGATTTCTTAGTTCTTATCAATGATTTAAGAACTCAAAAAAAAAATTCAATTTCCCAAATGCAATGAACGGACTAGAATCCGCAGTAGCCTCTAAGATCCGATAGTAATAGTACGGTCGAACGATTCAAAAATGAATCGTTCGACCATACTATCCATTTTTATTATTGTAATCTAGAAAGATACAAACTGAATCGAGATCAATCTACAATATGTATATGGATCTTCATAAATGTTAATATCAATTAAATATATGGAATGTACATAGTATCTCAATTCTATTTCTTTGCTTCATCTATTTGTTTCCTTTATCTATTTTATTTTTGTTGATTCCAATCAATCTGAAATAATCGCGAGGCAACTCTTATTATTTTCTAATTTATAGAAAATTAGAAAGTAATCTTTTTTTTAGCATTTCAAAGAAGTAATGGATTGCGCGGTTTACAGATAATCCAAGGCGTTCTATGGTAACTTCTTCGGATTTCGAAATTTGAAAAGGGTTATCCTATCGATTTTGAATCCTTCAGCCATGATAGCAAACGCGTCAATAAAGCACAGCAGAAATAAAAGCCAATAAAATTTCGGAATGAAGATATTTTTATTAATTCAATTTTTTAATTCGAAATTGAATTAAATTAATGAATTCAATATATTAAATAATTAATAAAGATTATTTATGCTTTGCAAAACGATCTATAAAAAATCTATAAAAAAGTGATACAATTTGATTCCCCAACTCAATTCGTAGTATCTCTAGAGTCCACTCCTTCCCCATATTACGAGTGAAAGGGAAAATGTAAAGACTACCATTAACGCAGCCCAAGCGAGACTTACTATATCCATGTGAATTATGTCCCCTATCTCTCTGAATATGAAGGAATTATTCCATTAGTGTTTATTAATAATAGTGGAATCACTGGTGCAGAGTCAAAAGGGGATTCTGACCCAACACCCTTGATGAAAGACTCCAATAAATATGAAAAATGAAACTGCAGTTACGCTTTTCTTTTTAAGTATCAAAGGGAATGCTACTAATATATATATGTAGGAATACTGATACCTATTCTTTATTTTTCTTGTCCTTCATTATCATTAAGTAAAAGAAAAAAGCCAATTATCCATCCAATCTAATTTAAGACCCGGCCAGTAGACACGACATTAGTAATGGAAAAAAATCGGTAACTCTTTATTTGATATGATAGCCCTTCCACTACTATAATCTTTAATCTTTAATCTTTACTTGAATCCTAAATACAACGAGTTACGGCACTTTAATTTAAAGAAGGGAACCACCAGCTGTTTCCAATCAAGAAAGTCTCAAGACTACGCGTGTTTTGCTGGGAAAAATTCGGCGAGTTATAACAGCAAAAGAGAATAAAGAATAAGGGATTTCGAGTCTTGTCTTTTGTTAATCAGGCGACACCCAGATTTGAACTGGGGAAAAAGGATTTGCAGTCCCCCACCTTACCGCTCGGCCATGTCGCCAAAACGATACCAAATAGATGAAAATATTCCCCTTTATTTGTTATTTGTTTTTTTTGGGGGGGCCGGCTCCTTCCCTTCAATTAATTTTATAGTATCTCAAAACACCCAATATCTAAATACCTCTCTTTTCTATTAAAAAACCAAATGGGAATTTTTTTCAGTTACAAAAGCAAAAATTCAGAACAAATTGGAACCATTAACTATATGACTGTAAATTCATGACCCACTCTTGGATTTACATCTCAAATTGTCTTTCCCTAATGATAAATGATATAAGAAAATCAAAATTGATATATAACTAATGAGTCTTTATTTTTTTTTATTGCAATAAAAAAATAAAGACTGATTTCAATTATCATGTCAATTATTAGTATATGTAAACCCCAAACATAAGTTGTGTTCCACAGTTAGCTTATGGGGTATATTATTTGTGTATGATGCCTGTTTATAGGGAATTGGCGGACACTTGTCGTACTGCAATTTAGATTGATTAGATTGAAGAGAAAATCGAAATTTTGATAGAGTACGACATGTGCTGTCCCGAGTAGAAGTATGCAATAAAGGAGAACGATGTATGGATAGATAGCTATAGCAGCGCGGGTTTAATAAATACAAGCCTTCTTATGCACTTCAATCGTATTCTAAAAATAAAAATTCTACGAAAAAAAGAAAAAGGAGTTCTCTGCAAATCTTTTTTGGAACAATGGAATTCACGAAAGAGTTAAGTACTAAAAAAATGAACCTTCTAACTTTCTATTGTTATATTGTTTCTGATTTTTATGTCTTTATCCCCGTGAATGGATCAAATCCCGAATCCATTTATTTTTCTGATATCCAATCGGATTGGAATATGTAATATCATAATAATGGTATAAAGTGAATTTTCTATTCTAGACAAAATAAAAAAACTCCATAATTCTAAGTGGAATTTATCAATTCCTTTCCGTTTGGATCTGTCTCTTAGAAATTCCAATTTAACTAAGTCTAAAATTAAGTCTAAAATCATCTTTTTTCCTCCGTTCATACGTATTTCATACATTCCATATATATGGAGTTGGGTAAAATTTCATGTGATTCAGTAAACAGAATCGAAATTCCATCATTGCTAGATCGATTCATATGATTCAATGCAGAATGAGAAAAGAATGGGATTTTTTGATAAATGGGAAATTCAAAATGCTCGGTGACGGAAATGCTGGAATGTCTACAATACCCGGGTTGAATCAGATACA